ATTCAAGAAATATCTGTATGTACATTTTCTTTTTGTTATAGATTCGACAGAATAATAGGGGTTTCATTGATATCTTATTATGGATGGGATAAATTAAATAACAAAATGGATAAATAAAAAAGACAATAATATAGGGATTCACTGAGATTCTAAAATTGGATGGAACGATACTTCATTTAGGGTGAGCCAATAGGATGAACTGAAAAAGTTCTGTATCATTAACTATGTAAGATGTACAGCAACATCAATTAGATATCCGGCTACGAAAAAGAAAAAGTAGGATCAAAGAAAATCAAAAGAAAAAGAAATGGACCGAATTTTTTTATAATGTATCTCAGATAAATTTTGACTATTCTCACCTCTGAACTTCCCTAGATTCAACTTTTTGGCCTTTCAACCAAGTAATTTTACCATTTGAATATTGTTGAAATATTAACATTCTTTATTGGGGCGCAGAAAAAATCGAAACAAAATGGAATCATTCATTTTCAGACTAACTTTCTATACCTAGAATATACATCTATTCATTCTTTAGCTAGAAACAATATACTATAGCTAGAAACAGTATATCTCCGTACGCCGACATAAATTATGTATGATGATCAAGACCACTAAAAAATATGTATCTATTCCCAAATTTTAATAAATTTGGGAATAGATACTCATAGAAATGAATCGCCGGGAACCAGATTTGAACTGGTGACACGAGGATTTTCAGTCCTCTGCTCTACCGGCTGAGCTATCCCGACCATTCTTGACAAACCACCCTAATTTTAGGAAATTACTTGAGTCTATGTCAACTAAATTAAAAAAAAAAAGACTTTTGGGGATAGAGGGACTTGAACCCTCACGATTTCTAAAGTCGACGGATTTTCCTCTTACTAAAAATTTCATTGATGTCGGTATTGACATGTAGAATGGGACTCTATCTTTATTCTCGTCTGATTAATCAGTTATTCAAAAGATCCATCAGACTATGGTGGAGTGACTGATTTGATCAATAAATATGATTCTATTGAAAGAGTAAATGTTGTCAACTCCATTTGTTAGAACAGCTTCCATCGAGTCTCTGCACCTATCCTTTTTTTATTTTCACTTTCTGAACTTTTTTTTATTTGTTTTCGGAAAGAAGGATTTGGCTCAGGATTGCCCATTTTTAATTCCAGGGTTTCTCTGAATTTGAAAGTTTTCACTTGGTAAGTTTCCATACCAAGGCTCAATCCAATTAAGTCCGTAGCGTCTACCAATTTCGCCATATCCCCCGTTTTTTTCTTTGAGATTGATATCATATCTCATTAGGATTTTTTTTCATTTGTATTATGAGAATTATATGATGGAACTGTTGAATTTATTAGAAACCTACTTCCATTTTTGGAAAAATTTCCTTCTATTTGTTTTTTTTGTTTGATTTTTTTTTTTCATCTATATCAGATACCCATATTTAGTCGAATCAGAAATGATTGTATTATCTGTGTATTCGCAATTCAATAAACAGAGATATAGACTACATTTATCTCTATTTTATATGTCCCTCCTTCTTTTCTTTTTTGAGAGTATTTAGAATACTCTAACGTTCGATTCTTTTTTTCGTTAGAGCAGACAGATACAGACCTTATAATAACAAAAATAACAAAACGAAAATAAAAAATCGATTTATTAATTTAAAATTTGACATTCATTTTACTTATCCAATTTCTATCGATACATTCTTTTTTATATACATTATATTATATACATTATATATACATTATACATAGTTCATCTTAATGCAACGAATTTTGTAATATAAATTACTGTTTCCTGTAATCTAATTAGTATTTAAAATTCTAAAAAAATGAGACTATTTAAAATATAAATTTAAATTTTAAGATAGTATTCTATATACTCTTTACTATTTTCTATATCTATATTTAGATATTCATATAGATATAGATTAATATAGAAATTCTATTCTATTTATTCTTGATGATATAGTAATTTGGTTATGAAGAGCTAATATAAAACAATTAATAACTAAGATCCCAGTAGTTTAGGAAATAATTCCTATAAATCGACAATTTGTGTTATGAGAGCCCGCTTAGCTCAGAGGTTAGAGCATCGCATTTGTAATGCGATGGTCATCGGTTCGATTCCGATAGCCGGCTTTTTTTCTCTATTTGTTTTCATTTTTGACATAAGGGATAATCTCTTTTTATTTTAGGAAAAAAAATTGGAGTTCCATTTCTCTAGAACAAATCAAGAAAATAACCTTGTTTTTTTATTTTCTATTTATTTATTTAGTTTAGATAGATATACAATAGAATAAAATTCGGATACTGATCGAATATTTCCAGTTCTTTTTTTCTTTTTTGTAGTATAATTAGTATAATACTTTAAGTAGATTTCGTTTCATTTATCATATTTGTTATTTAGTTTAGCTTTATGAGATTTTCCATTTTAAATTAAAAAGGAGTGTTTATGTCACGTTACAGAGGGCCTCGTTTGAAAAAAATACGTCGTCTGGGGGATTTACCAGGACTAACTAGTAAACGGCTTCCAGTTGGAAGCGAACTTAGAAACGAATCGCGCTCGAGTCAAAAATCTCAATATCGTATTCGTTTAGAAGAAAAACAAAAATTGCGGTTTCATTATGGTCTTACAGAACGACAATTGCTTAAATACGTTCGTATCGCTGGAAAAGCGAAAGGTTCAACCGGTCAAGTTTTACTTCAATTACTTGAAATGCGTTTGGATAACATACTTTTTCGATTGGGTATGGCTTCGACTATTCCTCAAGCCCGTCAATTAGTTAACCACAGACATGTTTTAGTTAATGGTCGTATAGTAGATATACCAAGTTATCGTTGCAAACCTCAAGATATTATTACAGCGAAGGATGAACAAAAATCTAGAACTCTGATTCTAAATTCTCTTGAATCAGCCCCCCGCGAAGAATTGCCAACCCATTTGACTCTTCATCCATTCCAATATAAAGGATTAGTCAATCAAATAATAGATAGTAAATGGGTTGGTTTGAAAATTAACGAATTGCTGGTTGTAGAATATTATTCTCGTCAGACTTAAACCTAATTAAAATAAGAATAATTTTGATCCAAGGATTTTCCCCCATTCATGTATAGACATGGGTGGGTATAGGAAAATTGTTATTCCTTGCCCACTTTATTCCACAATTTTGTTTATTACAGAAACAAATTAGGAATAGAGAATCCACATCAAAGTTGGAATAATGAGATCTATTTGCAAACATCGAGGTCAGTAACATTGATGAACTTGATAAGGGTGCGGAAAGAGAGGGATTCGAACCCTCGGTAAACAAAAAGCCTACATAGCAGTTCCAGTGCTACGCCTTGAACCACTCGGCCATCTCTCCTACATAATGATTATGCCCCTAAACGGAGTGAATAGTGAGGCATACATATTCCATTTGCGTAGGCGCACATAATAAATTGAAACTAACAAAAAAAAACTTACTTCGAGGCCTGCCGTAGGAGAAAATTATTTGATTAATAAGTCCATTTTTACGTTATTTCGTACTGTATTGTACAATTCCTTTGTTTGGGGATTATTTTATCACGCGATAAAAAATGAAATTTTAGAATGGATTGCTACCTATGACTAGATCTCGGATAAATGGAAATTTTATTGATAAGACCTTTACCATTGTAGCCAATATCTTATTACGAATAATTCCTACAACTTCGGGAGAAAAAGAGGCATTCACTTATTACAGAGATGGTGCGATTTGATTATTTTTTTTTTACCGATCTCAGTCTAGAGAAAAAAAAAAAAAAACCTACGCTTGCTGAAGGTGAAGTTTGGAAATAAAACAATGAATCCCTTCTGTCGTGTATTTCCGATTAATGCAGCCTTATATGCTTCAATTTTAGGTTTATAGTAGTAAGCGAAAGGTTATACCTATACCTATGGGGTTAGGTTAATCCTACTCCACTAGTACCAATAGGCGGCATGGGGGAAGAAGCACTACGCTTAGGAATCAACAACACTAGAAAACTTTGTAAAAAAAAAAAATAAATCCTTCCTTTCTTATCGGGATCGGGACTAACTAGAATGGTTGGGACAATAAACATCCATCTCGTTCGTATTTTGGATACCCATATAACCATCGAAGACTGTTGAAGTGACTAATTCCGGGAAATTTAGCAGCGTTGAGGACAAAGAAATTGTTGAAGTGACTATTTATCCAAACATACTTGATGTTAATAAAAGATCCTTTACAGGAAGGTTGGCTAGAGATTTCGTGTAAAAAATACTAGTCCCGCTAAGTTCATAATGAGAATATTGCAATCTTTTTGGATTTGATTCCATGGATGTTTATCATTATACACATAAAGGAGGAGCCGTATGAGATGAAAATCTCACGTACGGTTCTGGAACGGAGATTCTTTGAACCGAATGACGACCGTAACGGATGTCGGCTCAATCTGAAGGAAATTATGCAGAAGCTTTACAGAATTATTATGAGGCTATGCGACTGGAAATTGATCCCTATGATCGAAGTTATATACTTTATAACATAGGCCTTATACACACAAGTAACGGAGAACATACAAAAGCTTTGGAATACTATTTTAGGGCACTCGAACGAAACCCTTTCTTACCTCAAGCTTTTAACAATATGGCCGTGATCTGTCATTACGTGCGACTATCTCCACTATAGAAAAAAAGAAAAGAACGAACAACTCCACTAATACTAATAAAAAAATAAATACTAGACAAAAAAATAGGCTTTCTACATATATATATCGTTCGAAACAACAATTTTGATGAGCTGTAGCAAAGAAAGAAACTTCATAGAAGTCAAAATATGAAGAAATAGAATAGATATGCCTAGATACTTTTTTTCTATGGATAAAAGATCTAATTGATAGAGGAAGCACCGTAAAGATCTATTAACAAGGTTTTTGGCCGATACAACAAGAACTGCTTACTTATATGATGATAGATTAGGAATCTACTTATGTAATAAAGTTGATCCCCTA